GGATGGATCCAAGCCAAACAAAAAGAAATCTTTCTTTTAGAAAAGTAGTTAAAAGAAAAACGGGATTAAGATTCAAAATAAAATACAAGTACAATAAATAAGAAGACAAAGGGGGATTTTTTTTCATAGATTTTGATTTGGTATCGTTTTGGCGGCATGGCCGAGCGGTAAGGCGGGGGACTGCAAATCCTTTTTCCCCAGTTCAAATCCGGGTGTCGCCTAATCACCAAAAGAATTGAGATACTCCCTTCTATTTTGCTGCTATAATTTGAAAAATTTTTCCGGCGGAAGCCAACGGAGGAAACTTATAAATCTTGAGAGTCCTTCCATTACTAATGGAGTGTCTACGAGCCGAGTTTGGAATTCGATTGGATAGCAGGACGGAAATCGAATTCCGTTTTTATTTTAGTTGCGGAAAGGCCATAAGAGACTTTGTATACATATTCATCAAAGTCTTTGCGTACTCCGCAATCAATATTAATTCGATTGACTGAGTAATTGGCTTTTACTTAGTATATACCTGTTTTCTTTTTTCGTTAACCTCTAGTCAAAAACATAATAGGGCGTCTTTCATAGAGACAATAAGGAGACGTTAAGTTAAGGATTAGATCAAAAGAAAATGGGAAAGAAATAGGGTATGGGCTAGGTAGTGATCTACCTTATATTCTATATATTCTATTTTTTTTTATTCTTATTCTTTTTTTTTTTTATACTTTTTATTTAACTTAATGAAGGGCAACAAAAAAAGAATCTATTTTTCTTATTTCTACATACTATATATTAGTAGCATTTCTTTGATACTTCCAAGGGGGTCTCCGCATATTTTTCTTGTGCTTAATCTTTTCTGATTATACTAGAATTCTTATAAGACTCCTTATAAGTTAAGTTAATAAGTTAAAGTTGGATTTATTGGATTGTTTCATCAACGATCTTAGGTTAGAATTTTTGACTCTGCGCCAGTGATTCCACTATTATTTATTAGTGAACAATAATTCAAGAATTTCGTCATAGAGATAGGGGACATAATTCACATGGATATAGTAAATCTCGCTTGGGCTGCTTTAATGGTAGTCTTTACATTTTCTCTTTCACTCGTAGTATGGGGAAGAAGTGGACTCTAGAAGTATTACTAATTGTAATTGAGTTGTAGGAATTAAACTGTATCAAATTTTTTATGAATCGTTCAGGTCTGAAAAGCTTTTTTTAGTTGAAATTTCACTCTTTCAACACTATTTCAATTTAAAATTCAATTTTTAAATTGAAATAGAAATAAAAAAATATCTGCATTTCAAAATTTTCTTGGGTTTTAGTGTAGTAATATAGTTTATGAATAATATATATGAAGAATATTCTTTCAATCAAACAAATATTTCAATTATTTACGTGTTTGTATTTCGAAAGTAAAAAGAATACAAAGTAAAAGAAATACAAATGGTAGTAAATTTATTCCAACTTAATTCTTGATCAATTTTCTATTTCGATGAACCGACTCTTACTAAAATTAGATATGGACCGTGAGGAAGAGTTGAACTTTTTTTATTTTACTTTTTTGTTCCTTTTTTATTATTCAAAAATAAAATAGTTCTGTTATTACATTACAGTTACGTAGATACACATTTTCTATCGGAAACAACACAGACATAGTAGTTCTTTAACGAGATACTACACAGACTAAAATAGTGTCTTGTCTTGGGCGAGTCGCATATTGTGCACTTCCCGTTTGTTTTAATATTTTGAAAATTTGATTTATGTTGTACTTATTTTATTGAACTCACTTTTTATTGAACGCACTATTCAAACGTTAAAAGAGGTTTACTAATCCTTTAGCCCCCCCTTTTTTTTTCGAAATTCGAAGGAGTTTCCATAGATCATCTGGAAACTGATCGATCAATGACCTCTTCGTCAGAATGCTATGCTAATAAAAAGATTACTTTAATTTTCTTTTATTATACCCATCAAAGAGGCCCTTGATTCTTTTGATCGGAATTCATATTGAAAATAATCAGCAATCTGGGAATTAGAATCGTACGAGTCGCTTTTCAATTAGTTCAAATTGATTGAAATCAACACAAATTAAATAGAAATATAAGACAGGTGCATAAAGCAAAGAAATCGAATTGGTGGGAGGCACTATATACATTATATATAATATATAATTGATATACATATATATACCGATATATAGAAATCTGACGATACTATTATAGATTGATCTCTATTAAATTAATCCGGATTACAATACACCTTATATACACTACAATAACAATAGTAGATAGTATGGTAGAAAGAAATATCTGAATCTTTCTACCATACTATCGTATTTATTTCATAGAATACGGCGAATTCTAGTCTGCCCAGTTCATTTAAGACGCGAAATTTGAATCCCTTTCGTCTCTTCAATTCTTGATAAGAACTAAAAAGTCCAGTTTAATTCAAATTAATCACCTTGGCTGACTGTTTTTACGTATATTATAAGTAAAAAAGCGGTAGGAACTAGAATAAACAGTGCAGTAGCAATAAATGCGAGAATATTTACTTCCATAATCTCATTGTTTCGTTTTTCTTTAATTTAATTCGCAATAACTCGGGAGTTAATCCCATAGAGATAATAAATCTTTCGCTTGTAAATTCAATGGGATGAATTACATCTCGATGATATCGAATCGGATCAATATCATGAATAACAATATCTGCACTATCAAATCAACTCATCGTCAAGAATTGAATAGTATAACATAGGACAATCTTTTATCCATACCGAACTCCAATTTTTTTTCCTGATCCAACCAATAATTTTACTTTTTTTTATTTATCATTCTTTTTTATTCTTTCTTTTATATAACCTACTGCCCCTTTTGTACAACCATCTGATGAAGTATCATTGAACCGCCCGTACACTTACCATTGATTCTAAACAACCCCCAACAAACAATAGAAGATAAATAAAAAAAAGGAGGGGGGAAAGAGTTAAGTTCGAAACTTCTTTTTTTACTGAGCGAATCTAATCTCCTCGGAAAACAAAAGAAAGATGATAAAGACGAGTACAAGTTTCGGTATAAAAAATCTAATATTCCATCAAATTAACTATAATTATTTATTAAATTATTTATTATTATTTATTTTTATATAAAAATAAATAAAGTTTGTTCTTTCAAGGAAACCCCTTAATAAAAAAATAGCGCTCCCCTAATAAAAAAGCGATCCCTGAAAGTATTCTATTACAATAACTAAGTTATTTTATATCATGCAAATTCCCTTTCTATATGTACTTCCGGGAAACATAAAGTACTCTACTCTATTCGACAGAGTAGCAGTAATCGAAAAAAGCCATACCCGGTACAGTATGGTATCTCTTGGAATCCTGAATGTGATGCTACCAATAATTGTCCTAATCCACATATGTCTATCGCTCATCAATCGAATCAGTACTAGTCAAAGAAATGAAAATTCCCCGATTGATGATAAAAACGAAATTCGACTTACTTTCACAAAAAAGAGAGAGCGGAGTTTATATATTTTTTTATTGGATCCGTCGGGACTGACGGGGCTCGAACCCGCAGCTTCCGCCTTGACAGGGCGGTGCTCTGACCAATTGAACTACAATCCCAAGTAAATACAATAATAAAATAAAGTATTATGTATACATATTTTTATTATTTTATTCTAACCCCTTCAATTTTGAATTTAGATTCAAATTGGCGTGTTGTAACAGAGCCGCGAGTGATATATATAATATCATATGCGTATGCGCTTCGCTTTAGTGAGACCGACCTGGATTACTAGTAATCCTTTCGTTATTGACAAATAAATGGGATAATTACTCTTTCAATGAAAAGGGTTTTTTCTTTATCCCTTTCCTTCGATTGTATTTTACACTTACAGATCCTGATATGAATATAGATCATTATCAAGATCCTAATTTGTTGGAAAAATAGAGTAAAGTAAATAAATAGTGCTGGGGATCGGGCATTTCTGGAGAGCACAAAATGGGTTATATGATACCATTTCGTGTGTAGATCGGCGGATTTTTGGGCCGAGCTGGATTTGAACCAGCGTAGACATATTGCCAACGAATTTACAGTCCGTCCCCATTAACCGCTCGGGCATCGACCCAGGAAGAATAAATTCCAGGCTTATTGATAATCCATGATCAACTTCCTTTCGTAGTACCCTACCCCCAGGGGAAGTCGAATCCCCGCTGCCTCCTTGAAAGAGAGATGTCCTGGACCACTAGACGATGGGGGCATATCATACTTGAACGACCGCCAGGATACTATGCTGATAGTATGCACAATTTTAAAAATTGTCAATATAATGGGATGGTATGACTCGAGATGGAGGATCTTTCCATCTTTCACGATTCTATAGGATTTTTTCCGCCAATAATTTAGTTCATAATTTAGTTCAGAGGCTGCGCCAAATTTCTTTATCAATCATTCAATGAGATATGTTGGATCCCTGTTAAATTAGTAGGTACGTGTATCAATCAAATAAATTTCGTTATGATGTCAATTCCAATTAGGATCGAAAAAAATACATTGTCATTGCATTTCTATTTATCAAATCCAATATCATATCAATAAACCATTTTATTTTAACTATATTCACTAGTATATCCTCCCCTAGAATTTTATTTAATTTAACAGACAAGTCAAATTTTTCATTTCTGAACGAACCGCTATATATATAAGATATAGTCTTATATGTACATATATTATAATAAGTCTATATACTAAACTCATAGTGGCTAGTGAATTTATTCAGGAATTGAATCAAATGAGCCCTTTTAACTCAGTGGTAGAGTAACGCCATGGTAAGGCGTAAGTCATCGGTTCAAATCCGATAAGGGGCTTTGGTTTTTTCATAAATAAAAAAAAAATCTGAGGCTAGTATTCGTATTTGAATTACGAATAAAGTTATTGTGGATATTTGTAATAAATCAAAGTAACAAATTATATAATGTAATATACGTATAATTTTTTATCATTATAGAAATGATA